GAAAGAATCACAAACACTTTTTGAATTATGGATACAAGAATCCAAACTCAATACGTAATTTTAGCATTCAAAAAAGATTCTTGAATAATTTTTTTTTTCAGTTATTAAATCCCCTTTTTTTACCAAGTTCCATATTACTAAGACAATATTAGTAAGATGAATAACTATTCAATTCAAAATTACTATAAAAATAAAAATTAATACAAAAAATAAAAAAACAAAAATATATGAAGAAATTCGCCCACTCCCAAAATATTTTATAGCCTCTCCTAAAAAAAAACTTGAAATACCAACGCTATTGGGAATTTCATCAATTACACGTCTATCAAAAAAAGAATTTAGTTTAGCGAATTTTCTAACACCCGTAGTTAAAGATCTTACATAAAAAGCATCTATATAACCGATATTATAGGACCAATCATATATTAAATTTTTCATTTTATCTGAGACAATTTTTGTAGGAAGATATTTTTCAAAAAAATTCAATAAGTTTAAATTTTGTAAAGTCGAATAAACGGGCTTATATAAAAGGGAGGCTATATATACTCCTAAAAAAACAATACTAACGGAAAAAGTTGCATTTTTGACAAATGCATACCAATCGAAAGAATCATTTGAATTTTGGTGTAAAAGATCTATAGAAGGAGTTAACAATTTAGATAAAAAATCCAAATTGTGAATTCCCTCTTGACTGAAAGAAATTCCTATGGTCCCAATGAACAAAGTAAATAGTACTAATACAAGCATAGAAAATAGCATAGTATTATCCGATTCATGAGGATAGAAACAAGCAGTATTTTTAGTACTAAAATAGGAAATATCCATAAAAAGATGTCTTATGCTTTTGACATTTCGATGAATTTGGTGTGAAGATTTGTTATTACGAAACAAAGTAGTCCTTTCATCATTATTCATTGTTAAAAAAGCTAATAAATGAATTTTATTTCTTTTTTTTTCTTCTTTACCCTTACCCCATAAAGATATTGAATAGAATGAACTATTTTTTTTTCCATTGAAATTTTGAAAATGAACGTTTAAATATCCATCAAAAACAAGTAAATAGATCCGAAACATATAAAATGCAGTTAATCCCGCTGCGGAAAAAGCTATTATTCCGAAAACTGGTGAATACAACCAACTATCATTAAGAATTTCATCCTTAGACCAAAAACAGGCAAAAGGTGGAATACCACAAAGAGAAAGTGTACCAATTAAAAAAGCAGTTTTTGTAATTGGTGTATGTTTTGTTAAACCGCCCATAAGAACCATATTTTGACTTTTATCTGGAGAATATCCAACAATAGCTTCCATTGAATGAATAATGGATCCGGATCCTAAAAACAACAATGCTTTTGAATACGCATGAGTAATCAAATGAAATAAAGCGGCTCTATAACAACCCATACCTAAAGCCAACATCATATAACCCAATTGAGATATTGTCGAATAAGCCAAATTTTTCTTAATATCCTTTTGAGCGAGGGCTAAAGTAGCCCCTAAGACTACTGTTATTATACCTATGAAAGCTACTACTTTCATTACAAAGGGGATAACTATGAAAAGAGGAAGAAGCCGCGCTACAAGAAAAATTCCCGCCGCGACCATAGTCGCGGCGTGTATAAGTGCTGAAATTGGAGTAGGCCCTTCCATAGCATCGGGTAACCATACATGAAGGGGGAATTGGGCAGATTTCGCAACCGAACCGCAAAATAAAAATAAAGCACACAAAGTAACAAAAAAAATATTAACCTCATCTTTCGAAATCAAATTATTAAATATTTGAAACAAATCTCTAAATTCCAAACTACCCGTTATCCAATAAAGACCTAAAATTCCTAATAATAAACCAAAATCCCCTACACGATTAGTTACAAACGCCTTTTGACAGGCATTTGCCGCAATAGGACGTGTGAACCAAAAACCTATTAATAGATAAGAACACATTCCAACCAATTCCCAAAAAATATAAATTTGTATCAAATTAGAACTAGTAACCAATCCCAACATTGCAGTATTAAAAAAACCCATATAAGCAAAAAATCTCAAATATCCTTGATCATGAGACATATAATTATCACTGTAAATAAGAACCAGAATACCTACAGTAGTGATTAATATTGACATAATAGAAGTAAGTGAATCAATGAAGTATCCAAACTCTAAAGAAAGATCAGCATTTATAGTCCAAGACCATACATATTGATATATAGAACTTTTATGGATTTGATGAATAGACAGGTTGACTGAGTAAATCATAACTATAGTTAGCAATAAAATACTAGGAAAGGACCACATACGACGAATATTTTTTGTTGCCACAGGAAAGAGCAGAAGTCCAGCCCCTATTAACATAGGGACTGGGAGTGGAATAAAAGGGATGATCCATGAAGATTGATGTGTATATTCCATAAAAATTATAAGAAATACTTGTTGATTCTTAATGAGTTTTGTTGCTTATTCGCTAATTTTGGTTTATCTCTTTTGTAAAGGGTTCGGTTAATAAAATAATTAATAAAAATGGAACAGTTCAATCTTTGCACAATACTTCCAGTTTAAAGTAAAACTGGGCCAATAATGAAATTCTCGGTAAATAAAAAATAGACTTTTTTGTTTTTAATAATTTGTTTGAATTTTTATTTTAGATTATAGATAAATAATAGCGCACAAAAAAAAAATGAAAAAGCATTCGTTTATTATGAATAAGCAAAAATTAATATGACATTGATACAATAAAATAAGAATTTTTATTCAGAAACGTTAGTGTATTTTTGAAAGAATTGATTATTTCCATTACAATAAAAATAAAAAGATATCTATGCTGGGGAAACATTTTGAAAACCTGTTCCAATTTTTTCAAAAGTGTGTTATAATCTATAAAGTTTTACTTTAGATAGAAAACGGGGGGGTTCGAGTTGGATGGCAGTTCCAAAAAAGCGTACTTCCATATCGAAAAGAATCATTCGAAACACTTTTTGGAAAAAGAAGGCATATTGGACAGCATTGAAAGCTTTTTCATTAGCCCAATCCCTTTTTACAGGGAACTCAAAAAGTTTTGTTTCTAATAAAAACAAATATTGGTGGGAGAAAATAATCTAAATTAGCTCGATTCGCGGAATTTTCTCTAATACTAATGTAGAATAAGAATAAAATATGGAATGTATATATTCATAATATGATTTAGAATACCATCTCATATTCTTTAGAATATTGTTCTATATTCTAATATTATATTATTTATATTCTTATTTATAGTGATATTCAAAAAAAATACAAAAATTATTTGATTTGAATGGAATACTATATTTTAAATCCATAAATTCAGTATTTTTCTTTCATTGAAAAATAGAGATGCATTTAATCTCGACGATTGACTAAAAATAGGTTATTATAATTTTGAGTAAGCCGCTATGGTGAAATTGGTAGACACGCTGCTCTTAGGAAGCAGTGCTATAGCATCTCGGTTCGAGTCCGAGTAGCGGCACGGCATCTTATCTTCTATCTTCTAAAAGAGTAAGTCCTTATTTATACTGAATTCAATTCCTTATTTATATTCTTTCTATTCCTAGTATTCAGACTTTTTATATATTTTTATTTATCCATTTTTATATGATATTTTCAACTTTAGAGCATATATTAACCCACCTATCGTTTTCGATTGTATCAATTCGAATTTCAATTCATTTGATAACTTTATTAGTCAATGAAATCGTAGGATTATATGATTTGTTCAAAAAGGGAACGATAATAACATTTTTCTCTATAACGGGATTGCTAGTTACCCGTTGGGTTTTTTCAGGCCATTTACCATTTAGTAATTTATATGAATCATTAATCTTTCTTTCGTGGGGTTTTTCCCTTCTTCATATGGTTCCTTGCTTTAAAAAGCATAAAAACCATTTAAGTTTAAGTACAATAATCGAACCGAGTGTTATTTTTACCCAAGCCTTTGCTACTTCGGGTATTTTGACTGAAATGCATCAATCCACAATATTAGTACCCGCTCTTCAATCCCATTGGTTAATGATGCATGTAAGTATGATGATCTTGGGCTATGCAGCTCTTTTATGTGGATCATTATTCTCAGTAGCGATTTTAGTCATTATATTTCGAGAAGTCATACAAATTCTTAATAAAAGCAAGAACTTTTCTTTTTTAAGTGCATCATTTTCTTTTGCTGCAATCAAATACGTGAATAGGAATGAAAGACAAAATGTTTTACGAAAAACTTCTTTTTCTTCTTTTAGTAATTATTACAGATCTCAATTAATTCAACAATTGGATCGTTGGGGTTATCGTAGTATTAGTCTAGGTTTTCTCTTTTTAACAATAGGTATTCTTTCCGGAGCAGTCTGGGCTAATGAGACATGGGGGTCTTATTGGAATTGGGATCCAAAGGAAACCTGGGCTTTTATTACTTGGATCATATTTGCAATTTATTTACATACTAGAAAAAATAAAAAATTGGAAGGTGTAAATTCTTCGATAGTAGCCTCTATAGGCTTTCTTATAATTTGGATATGTTATTTTGGGATCAATCTATTAGGAATAGGACTACATAGTTATGGTTCATTTACAGCTAGTTGAATAAAAGGGAATAAAAAACCTAACAAATAGAAATATCAAAAGTATATTATAAGAAAACTTCCCATAAATCGTCGAGAACCCTTAAAATCAAAAAAATATAGTGATTCAACGGGTTCTCACAAACAACAAACCTATTCAATTACAATTCAAAAACATTAAAAAAAAGTTAATGAACAGAAAACTCCCTTTTTATATTACATAAGGCTTATTTCTCCTTTTTTATTTTCTGGTTTTATTCATTTAGTTACGAAAAAACTATCTATAAAAAATTGGATAGAATAGCTTCAACCTTCTCAACCGAAATTGAGAAAATGAAATCTGGATAAATACCAATACCTATTACAGGTATAAGGATAGAAATCGAAATAAATAATTCTCGCGGCCCAGAATCAAAAAAATAAGAATTTGGTATATTAAAAAGCTTGTATCCATAAAACATCTGACGTAAGATAGATAATAAATAAATAGGGGTTAATATCATCCCAATTGCAGTTATAAAAGTAATTAGTATTTTTGTCATTAAAAGATATTTTTGGCTGGTAATTATTCCAAAAAAAACTATTAATTCTGCAACAAAACCGCTCATGCCCGGCAATGCAAGAGAAGCCATTGATAAAATACTGAAAACGGTAAATATTTTTGGGATTGGGATAGCCATTCCGCCCATTTCGTCAAGATAAAGAAGACGTAGTCTATCATAACTGGTTCCCGCCAAGAAAAAAAGTGAAGCACCAATAAATCCATGAGAGATTATTTGTAAAACGGCCCCGTTAAGTCCCGCATCGCTTATCGAACTAATTCCTATAATTAGGAACCCCATATGAGATACCGAGGAATAAGCTATTTTTTTTTTTAAATTTCGTTGACCAAGAGATGTTGAAGCTGCATAAATTATTTGAATTGAACCTAATATCATTAACCAGGGACAAAATATAGAATGAGCGTGGGATAATAATTCCATATTAATTCGAACCAATCCATACGCTCCCATTTTTAATAAAATTCCGGCTAAAAGCATACAAGTGCTGTAATGTGCCTCTCCATGGGTGTCTGGTAACCATGTATGTAAGGGTATAATCGGCGATTTGACAGCAAAAGCAATAAGAAATCCCCAATAGAATATTATTTCGAGCGCCACGGGATACGATTGATTAGTTAATGTTTCAAAATTAAATGTTGGCTCGTTAGAACCATATAAACCGATACCCAGAATTCCAATTAATAAAAAAACAGAACTTCCCGCAGTGTACAAAATAAACTTTGTAGCCGAATACAAACGTTTCTTCCCCCCCCACATGAATAAAAGTAGATAAACGGGAATTAATTCTAATTCCCACATGATGAAAAAAAGTAAAATGTCGCGAGAAGAAAAGAGTCCTATTTGACCGCTATACATTGCTAACATCAGGAAATGAAATAATCGGGATTCTCGAGTAACTGGCTGGGCCGCTAAAGTAGCTAAAGTGGTGATAAATCCCGTCAGTAAAATAGGTCCTATAGAAAGTCCATCTATTCCAAGTCTCCAATAAAAATCAAAAAAATTGATCCATTTATAATTCTCTGTCAGTTGGATTAATGGATCATCCAATTGGAAATTATAACAAAATGTATAGGTTGTTAGAAGAAGATCTATTAAGCATATACAAATAGTATACGACCTAATTACCTTATTTCCTCTATGAGGAAATAAGAAAATTAAAGAACCCGCGGCTATTGGCAAAACCACAACTATTGTTAACCAAGGAAAAAAATTCGTGATAAAAATAAGATATACTTGGGACAGAAAAACCGGCGCTCAAAAGAGAAAGGAATTTCCTTTCTCTTTTGAGCGCCGGTTTTCGCCAGTAAAAAAAACGCATTCGTGTAGTGTTTTTTGACACGTATCAATAAGCTAGACCCATGCTTCGTGTTGTTTCATGCCATAAATAAACCCGAACACTTAAGAAATCCGTCGGACAAGCGGATTCACACCTCTTACAACCAACACAGTCCTCTGTTCTTGGGGCAGAGGCAATTTGCTTAGCTTTACATCCGTCCCAAGGTATCATTTCTAATACATCTGTGGGGCAGGCTCGGACACATTGAGTACATCCTATACATGTATTATAAATCTTTACTGAATGTGACATTGGATCTATAGTAATTTTTGATGTTCAAAAATTCAAAATTTTCAATCTAGTAAACTAGTAAATGAATCATATATTTAGACACTAGATGAATCAATGATTTACGAGAATTTTGCTAATAAAAATGGACTTCTAAATCAATTCATAAGAAGACAAGAGAACCAAGATACTTTGATTTCTTATGTTTTGGTAAACATCATCATAAGTTGTGTAGCATACGTGCTAATTTAAATTGATAAATATTACTTTCTTCTCTATCCTACTCTAAAACTACTCTAAATTCGATTTTTCATGATTGATTATGGTTAATACTATTTATTCAACAAATTCGATTGATTGATACGGGTTGATTTTCTGTTCCGATAAATTGAGGAAACAATAGCCGGACCAATAGCTGCTTCAGCGGCTGCAATAGCTATAACAAAAATTGAAAAAATATTTCCTTTTAATTGGCGACTATCAAAAAAATCAGAAAAGGCTACGAGATTGATATTAACTGCATTCAGTATAAGTTCAAGACACATAAGGGCTCTAACCATATTTCGGCTCGTGATCAATCCACAGATACCGATAGAAAATAAATAGGCACTCAAAACAAGTACATGTTCGAGCATCATTGACCAACTCCTTATCAATTTTGATTCATTTCAATATGAATAACAATTCAACGGATTCAATTAACTAAAGAATATAACAAGTCTGGAACAAAAGAATATATCAGCAATCAATCAAAAAAAAGATTTTCTACACACACGTCCTTTCACGCTCACATAGAATTCAACGGAAATAAATATGATAAATTCATATCAAATTGAATTTATCATTTATATTGTTAGTTCTAAAGATTTCTTACTGGCGAGCTACGACAATAGCACCTATCAAAGCCGATAAAAGAATTATTGAAATGAGCTCAAATGGAAGAAAAAAATCTGTTGATAAATGAATTCCAATTTGTTGACTAGTATTTATCAAATCTTGCTCTATAATCTGATTTGATCTTGTAGTCCAAATAATCCCGTACCATGATGTATCTGGAATAGTAGTTATTAGTGAAACAAAAATGCTTGTACAAATCATAAAAGTAATTCCATCCCCAACAGTCCAAAGATGGAAATCTTGGTAATACTCTGAACCATTCATGAACATCACAGCAAATATGATTAAAACGTTTATAGCTCCCACATAAATAAGTAGCTGTGCTGCAGCTACAAAATGGGAGTTTGATAAGATATATAATAAAGATATACAAACAAGAACCAATCCCAATGAAAAAGCAGAAAAAATGGGATTGGTAAGTAATACTACTCCTAGACTTCCTAATACAAGACCCGATCCCAAAAAAACTAAAAGAAAATCATGCAGCGATTCGGGCAAATCCATTATATGTAAAATAAGAGATAAATAAATCGAGATTTCATGACCTTATTGATACAACCGGGAACAAAATTTGATATACTCAATTTCTCTTGGCATTGAATTGAATCAAATACTCAAATAGGAAGGGGTGTTAATTAATGTAGGTACAGTTAGAGCACCGATGATATTCCATTCTTTATACGAAAACATAATAGGAAACTGTACTAAAACTAAAGTAGATATAAAGTAAATATATATGTATATATTTATAGAATATATTTCTATAATAATATCGAATTAAATTTTTTATTTATTTTTTAAGAATTTTTTTTATTTCTCAAATTTATATTATTCGATTTTCTTTATACTTTATATATAATATTATTTTATTTATATGATTTTCTATAAAAATTTATTATTAATTATATTATTCTTAATTCTAAAGAATCTTATTTGATTTGAATTGTTCGAATTGTATAATCATCAATAACTTGTGTTGGTAAACGGCCCAAAGCAATTTGATTATAATTCAATTCGTGGCGATCATAAGTCGAAAGTTCATATTCTTCAGTCATTGATAAACAATTTGTTGGACAATACTCAATACAGTTACCACAAAATATACATATTCCAAAATCAATACTGTAATTAAACAATCGTTTCTTTCGAATATCAGCTTCAAATTTCCAATCAACAACGGGTAGATCTATAGGACATACACGAACACATACTTCACAAGCAATGCATTTATCAAATTCAAAATGGATTCGACCACGAAAACGTTCCGATGTGATTAATTTTTCATAAGGATATTGAATTGTTACGGGTAAACGATTTGTGTGGGATAAGGTAATCATCAAACTTTGACCAATGTACCTTGTGGCTCGGATTGTTTGTTGACCATAATTCATAAATCCAGTTACTATAAGGAACATATCGTGAATATCTATGAATATATTTTTTTTCTTTCTCTTGTTTAAGACAAGGTTTGAATATAGAAGATCAATCAATCTGTTACAGTGAAAATAGTTGAGACGAGGTTGTTAATAATAGATTTCCGAGAGAGATAGGTAAAAGAAACTTCCACCCAAGATTTAATAATTGATCCATTCTTAGCCTAGGTAAAGTCCATCTTGTTGTGATAGAAATGAACAAGAACAAATAAGTTTTAGCTAGTGTAATAAAGATACCAACTGTAGTTCCAAAAATCCCATATGGTTTATTTATTTCAAAAAACTCAGAAAAAAATATGTACGGAATAGAGATATTTGAACCACCCAAATAAAGAGCTGTTACAAATAATGAAGAAATAAAAAGGTTTAAATAGGAAGCAACGTAAAATAAACCAAATTTGATACCCGAATATTCGGTTTGATAACCCGCTACTAATTCTTCTTCTGCTTCTGGTAAATCAAAGGGTAATCTTTCACATTCCGCCAGGGAAGAAATTAGAAAAACGACGAAACCCATAGGTTGACGCCACAAATTCCACCCCCAAAAACCGTATTTTGATTGTGCATCAACAATATCAACTGTACTTAAACTATTAGATAATCCTAGTCGGTGCGAACATTACTGTTCTCATCTCTATTACAGAACCGTACATGAGATTTTCACCTCATACGGCTCCTCGAAAGCCTAAAATAAATCTAAGGACCGGGACGATTATTTATCTCTTGATATATCCCTAAGATTAAGATATATAAGATTCAAATCTATCGGACGATTCTGAATTAGACCAATTCAATTCTGTCTGTTCTAATAATAAAGATAAATCCATTTTAATAAAAGAAACAAAAGGCACTTCTGAATTGATCTCATCCTTTAAAATAAAAATCCAAATTTAAATTTATTGGGTAATAACCTAATTTAAAAATAAAATACTCTTCTAGAATTATCAATAACCTCCCGTCGTTTTTGATTACGAAAAAGAATTACACATTAGTTCTTGAATTATGACATGAATTCTATCTCTATGAATATGGATATTCTTTCCATTTTCTTCGTTCCTTTTCTTCTTCATTTTTTGCAAATAAAGGGAGACTTAAAAAAATTAAAGGATTATTTCGTTCCTGATAGTCATTTATTTAATCAGCGGATAGGAGCATACTCTGGATCGGAATTGTAGGGAGTACTGCCTTATTTTTTCTACTGACTTAAAGCCCCAATTAGTATTCTTTTTCTATTATGTGTAAATGCTCTTTTGCATTATTTACAAAATCTGCGTTACTAATCCTTTGTGTATCTTGGTGTTTCTAACCATCCACTTTTTTTTGATTAACCCTCTTATTTATTTTATGTTAATATGTGTATGTTACTTCATACAAACGGTAGTGAAAATTCAATAAGGTTGGTCTTTTAACCCCGCTTCAAGACAGGATAACTAATCACCAAATCTTGGGATAAACGGATTCTTCCACTTATATCTTATATATAGATATATTTTACTTAATTCTTATACATAAAAAATGAGATTCAATATTTTTACTGCAATTTCAAACCAGCATACTATCTATTAACTATGGTAATAAATAATACCATAGCAATTAAGGAATAAAGTATCTGTAAATTCTACTCAAAAAAAGCTGTTTTATTTTACTCATATAACTATCTGATTTATTTCTTTAACCCGAATTTCGAATAAAAATAATGAAAATTCGTATATCTATTAGATTTATTCAACCCCTTTGCTATAAAGTACTAAAAAGCGAGGAGTATGCCAATAGTATCAAAAAGTTTATGTATCAACGAATCGCACGTAGAGATATTGATAACACACATAGAGTTAATGGTATTTCATAACTAATTGATTGAGCAGCAGCTCGCAGACCCCCCAAAAAGGAATATTTATTATTTGACCCATATCCGGACATAAGAAGTCCAATGGGAGCAATACTGGAAATAGCAATCCATAAAAAAACACCTATATTGAGATCAGATACAATAAAATTATACCCAAAGGGAATTACTGAATAACTTATTAGAATTGATATGACTGATATGGATGGTCCGATACTAAATAAACGAATATCTCCTCTTGATGGAATAATATTCTCTTTGAAAAGCAGTTTTGTTCCGTCTGCTAGAGCTTGAAGAACTCCAAAAGGGCCGGCGTATTCAGGTCCAATACGCTGTTGTATACCCGCAGATATTTCTCTTTCTAACCATACAATTGCTAGTACACTTATTGTGATTCCCAATACAAGAAGAAAAATGGGGGCAAATACCCACAGAATTCCACAGACCTCTTTTAAATACGCCACTCTAGAAAAAGAATTGATATCTTGTATCTCTGATGTATCAATTATCATTTCAACGATCAACTTCTCCCATAATGATATCTATGCTACCTAGTATTGTCATAATATCAGCCAATTTCATTCTTTTAACTAATTGCGGAAGAATTTGCAAATTGATAAAACCCGGCGGGCGGATTTTCCATCTCCAAGGAAACCCATTCTGATCCCCTATTAGAAAAATTCCTAATTCTCCCTTCGGGGACTCAACTCTTACATAAAGTTCTTGTTTCGACAATTCAAAAGTAGGAGACGGTTTTTTACTAATGAATCGATATTCAAAATCATTCCATTCTGATTTCCTTTCTCTATCAAAGCATCGGATTTCTAAATTTTCATATGGCCCGCCAGGAATTCCTTCCAAAGCCTGTTGAATCATTTTTATGGATTCCATCATTTCACCAATTCGAACTAAATAACGAGCTAATGAATCTCCTTCTTTTTGCCATTGAACTTCCCAATCAAATTCCTCGTAACACTCATAATTATCAACTTTACGAAGATCCCATTGTATTCCGGAAGCCCGAAGCATCGGTCCTGATAAACCCCAATTTATTACCTCTTCTCCAGTAATAATGCCTACCCCCTCAACCCGTTCTACAAAGATAGGATTTCGTGTAATAAGTTTTTGATATTCAACAATACCTGTTAAAAAATAATCACAGAAATCAAAACATTTATCTATCCAACCATGAGGTAGATCCGCTGCCACCCCTCCGATACGAAAAAAATTATGCATCATTCTCATACCTGTGGCAGCTTCGAATAGATCATATATTAACTCCCTTTCTCTGAAAATATAGAAGAAGGGGGTTTGTGCACCAATATCTGCCATAAAGGGTCCCAGCCATAGTAGATGAGAAGCTATACGACTCAACTCCAACAGAATTACTCGGATATAGCTGGCTCTTTTAGGTACTTGAATATTTCCCAACTGTTCCGGTCCGTTTACAGTTATTGCTTCTGTGAACATAGTTGCTAAATAATCCCAACGTGTTACATAAGGCAGATATTGTATAATTGTTCGGTTTTCCGCAATTTTTTCCATCCCTCTGTGTAAATAACCCAATATTGGTTCACAATCAATAACATCCTCACCATCCAGAGTAACAATAAGTCGAAGAACACCATGCATTGATGGGTGATGAGGGCCCATATTGACTATCATCAGGTCTTTTCTTGTAGTTGGGACATTCATAGGTTTTTCCTCGATTCGGTTTTCCGGGAATCACTAAAAAGAAAATAAAAATTCATCAAAATTCAAGATCTACAAGATCTAATAAATCGAATAATTCAAAATGATTCTTCAAATGAATTAACGAATTTTGGATTCCCGAATATTCAACTGAGTTATTAATTTTTTATAACGTATTCCATTTTTCTTTGACAAATAAGACAGTAGTCGTTGTCGTTTTCCCAGAATTTGACGTAAACCTCTTTGAGATAAATAGTCTTTTTTGTGCAATTCAAAATGTGAAGTAAGTTTTCGTATCCTATTGGTGAAATTAAATACTTGAAATTCAACCGACCCGGGGTCTTCTTCTTTTTTTTTTTTTGAAATTAACGGTATAAACGAGTTTTGTATCATATAAGGCCCGTCTTTTTTATAGATATTTTTATTGATCAGTAAGAGTAATGATACTAATTTCGAATTTTGTATCAAAAAGAATATTCATTTAATAATCCATTTTTTCAAAAAAAAAAATGGATTATTAAATTTGATTATGAATCAATTCAAATAGATATACAAACTATATTTATATATATTCAAAAAATCAAAAATTAGATGCTAAAAAAAAAGATGATTTTGTTGATTCATTTTGGAGCGAATGGATATATTATTGAATTAGGATCAATGCCTGAGAATATAAATAATGCGCGCGCGTTTATTTTATTGTGGGGGTCCTTTTTTTCTTCATATATCATATATGTTACGGTAAATAACAGAAAATGTAGTAGATTTCCGAATTTTAAATCGCGGATACATATATATCCTTACTATACTGAAACGACTTCCATTATGCGTATCAAACCAATAGCGATTTATACAAGCTAAATCTTCTAATCGAAAATTTGGCCAAAGAAACAATTTTAAATTCATTAGTTTTTTTTTATCTCTATCAAGATCTTTCTTTTTCATCAAAACTTGACAGAAATTATTGACTTTATTCTCGTTAAAAAATATTTTGTTTCTATGTGTATTATTTCTATTCCTAGGATTGAAACAAATTAGAATTCTTAATTTTCTGCGACGCCTGGCGGATAAAATCTTTTCGGGAACAAACAAATTATACGGATTCTTTTCTTTATTTTCAGTTATCTTTTGATCTCTTGTTCTTAGAATGTATTTCTCATAATTCTTCTTATCAACATGACCTTTTTCTGAATATCTTTGATGAATTTGGTCCTTACTGTTATGAATTAACGAAAAACCTGTGGTTTGATACATAAAAAATTGTTCGTTGTTTTTTCGAGACAGACGCACTGGTTCGATAATCAATATTCTCTTTTTCATCAAGTCTTTAGTTTTCTTCAACCCTTTCAGAGTGAAATCTTTATGACTCTGAATCACCATAATATCGAGACTTAATTCTCCCCTTTGAATAGAGGCTATAGCAATTTCTTTTAAATTTTTCAATCTAATTAGGAGACAATATATTTTGACATTATTCAATATTCTTTGAGTTAAGGAACCCCCCCACTTTAAATGAAAACCCAAATACTTTCTTAGTAAGAAATGGAGTTCTGCCTCCATCTTGTTCTTGTATCTCTTTTTCTTTGTACCCTTATCTCCTTTCCCCCCCGACGTCACATAATCTTCTTCAATATTAGTTTCTTGGTTTGAGGAGGGTGATTCAATATCTATCCGAACCTCTTCTTCCGCTTTTGATCGATTTCGAGTTACAGACTCGAAAGAAAGATATTTTTTTTTTTTCGACCGTCGAAAAATATCTATTTTATTTTTCTTTCCATTCTTTTTTTTTTTTTCAGTGATATTCTTATTTTCATTATGATGGAAAAAAGGGAATTTGATTGGTATGATCCACGGGTTACTCAAATATGCATTCAAAAATATCAAAAATTTTGAAAAGAACACAAATTCCAGATTCGATCTAGAACGATTTTGTATTTCTACATTCATTTCCATCCAATCAAAATACTTTCGAGTCGTATTTTTTTCCATCTCTATAATAGCATCTTCCGCTATATAATTCTTGATAGAGATGGTACCCATTATATCAAATAACTTTTGTTTATGTGTATTGTAATTATAAGAAAATGCTTGCTTTTTATTTGCTTGGAATGGTGATCTATATCCAGAAATATATGAGTCCTTATTATCTGCATAATTAATAGATTTATAGGATAAAAAATCATATCCATATTGTGTTTTTTTTTTTAATGTTAATGAGTCTACTTGTTTTTTTTTGTAAAGAATTGGTTGAGTTTTTTCATATGAGTCAAATTTAGATAAATCTTTTTTTTGAACCATATGACTTTCATTGATTCTACCTCTCCATTTTTGTGGTACTAATCTAGACCACCTGCTATGAGATAAATCATATTGATAATTACCCCTTAACCAATTTGCCCATTGATTCATTACAGAATCGGGAGGGTTTTTATGTTTTAATTTGGAATGAGATATTACCCGTGCTCCAAAAAAAGAATCCCCTATTTCATTCTTAAGAAACAAATATCTTCCATGATATTCAAAAACAGATCTTAACTTACACTTATATACGTTAAAAACTTTGGTTTGTGATAATTTAAAAAATACATAGGCCTGGGACAAAGAGGATACGTCACAAGAATTCTGTGAATTCGTATTCACAGTATTATAATATTTGTGTATAATCGAAAGAAAGTGAATTATATTTTGATTTGTTTTAAAAATTCGTTCTGTATTTGATTCATTATTGTAAATAGATTTATTTAGAATTTTTTTTGTTGATTCAAAAAAAAGTTGTACATTGATCTTAGGAATACTAATTATACATACAAAGATATCTATGTATACCCTTTCTACAAAAAATTTGAAAAAGGAGTACGATTTCCGGGTTAACCGAACCTTTCTTCTTTGTAATATCGGCAAAATATTTTTTTCCAATTCTAATCTTTTGATACTAAAAGTTGTTTTCTTAGAATTTATATTGACCTCTGAAATTTTAAATTTCCCTTTCTTTTCTTTTGTTATTTTTTCTATTTGCTTTATGATTGTCTTTGTTTTAACATTAAGATCTTTTATTTTTTTTTCTGTCAATGAACAATTTGTCCAATTAATGGATTGAATTGACATGGATGATTCGTAAATAAGTGGATTATTCTTAGTGATTTTAGAATCTTTTTCGTTTTCAATCAATTCGTTTTTTTTTTTTAATTTAAGTATAAATAAGTAATTCGGGAGTTGTTTTCTTTTTTCATTTAGAACTAGAATACTTTTGCTAATATTTTTTATCATCCATTTTGTTATTTCTTTTGAGACATTTAGAAACAATTTCGTTCTTTCATTTAAAACTAGAAAAAAATTCTTTTTCCATTTTTTAGTCTTTCTTCTGAGTTCTTTAAAAATAGGATAAAAAAATGAAAGTCTATCTCGGGGATAACTAGAAAAAGGCAATTCTACCTCCCCTCCCCAAATTGTTAAAAAACAAAAGTTTTTTTTTTTTTTTTTCATTAGATATTTTTTTTCCTTTTCCGCGGGTTGTAGATTGGATCGGTGCCAAGGTTTAAGACGAAAAGGGAATAATATCTTTATCTGAATACCGTCTGTGAGCCATTTTTTTGGAAATTCTTTTTCGGATAATTGAACTCCATTATAGGTGCATTTAACATGCATTTCTCTATTCCAATCCCGAAAATCTTCTGACCATTCGGGAAATTGAAATAAGAGTATACGAACGATATTTTTAGTTATTATCAATGAGGGTAATATAAGATATTTTCTAAGAATTGATTGGGTTATTAATAAAAAACCTCGTATTGCTTGAGCAAATAGAACGTCATCCCAGGCTTCTGCTATTTCGATACGTCTTTTTGCATCTTTTTCTTTTTTTTGTCTTTTACTCTCTCCCTTTTTATCACTTTCTTTTGTGTTTCCCTCTGCTGTAGAATCCGAAATTTTTAATTCTGTCTTTTTCTGCATCCAATTTTTGAACAGAAAAAATAATTTCATTGACCCGGAAAAAAAAAAAAAGAAGGGGGTTTTCTCAATTTTGTCTAAAAAAAGGGGGGAATGCGCACTTTCTTGAAACAGTTTCCAAGTTACTGTTTTACGTCTTTGAGCGCGTATAGATCCTGTTATTATGTCTCGTCGAAAATCCGGTTGTTGTGCATAACGTATTAAAGCCAACTCCCCCTTTTTATCGGTATTATCGGTATTATCGGTATCCTTAGTATCAGTATGAGTATCATCATTTTTTGATTTTTTAGTTAAAATCACTACACGTTTCGCTTTTCTGGAACGAATTTGATAATTCTCTATTTTCCCCCCCAGTTGTTCCAATTCGTCAATTAATTTGTATGACCACCGAGGAACTTTTTTTGTGATTTCATCTATTCCAAAACATTTTTTTTTTTTCTTTACGATTGTTTTATCATTCCGATCAATTCGAATTGTGTCGAATAAAAATTTTATTTTCGTTTTTCTTTTCTTGGAATACATTTTTACTTGTTCTGGAAATAAACAAAGTGTTTCATAATTCAAGCTTGATACTGTTTTTTCTGAAAATTTGCGGATTAACTTAAAAAAAAAAAAACTAATTTCAGTTAATAATGATTTTGTATCAAATGTATCTATTTTGTCTTCAAATTCTGGATAATTACTATTAAAATTACAGTTTTTATGATTAGGAATATAAAGAAGGATACCATGAATCTTATTTATCAAAATGTAATTTTTTGTGTAATTTTCATTTTTCATTGAGGTTGAAAAATTCTTTTTGATTCGTCCTCGAAAAGGTCCCCTCAATAAAGGATCATATGTTTTAATTAAGTATTTTCTTTGGGTTTCATCATTACACAATCGGATTCTATTTTCGAATATATCCAGAGGAATAAATTCCGTATCTATAACTTTTGCCCTATTTAAAAACTCATTGCTGAGTTTTTTTTTTTTTTCTTCATTATTAGAGTTCC